CTTCAAGTCGCACGGCCTTTCACCCCTATCCACAAGTCATCCCCGCCTTTTGCCACAGGCGTGGGTTCGGTCCTCCAAGCCCGATTAGGCCCCCTTCGACCTGCTCATGGATAGCTCAATTTTTTTCGGGTCAAATAGAAACAACTAGAATATTCAACTTCCTTGCGCCTACACCTAATGGCTCAAGCTCGCTGTTTCCATTTACTCGCTGACCCATTATGCAAAAGGTACGCCGTTGGAGTGGAAAGTTTTCTATACTTAGCCAGCTTCCTCCGACTGATTGTTTGCATCGGATTTCAGGTTTTCTATTTCACTCCCTTTCTTAGGGTTCTTTTCACCTTTCCCTCACGGTACTTGTACGCTATCGGTCATTGAGGAATACTTAGGCTTAGAGGGTGGTCCCCCTTGGTCGCGTAGAAGCGATCAAAATTCAAACACGGTATCCGCGTTTTACTTATTTAATAAAACCAATGGAAAAATGTGCTACAGGGCTATCGCCTTCTTTGGCAAGATTTTCCAATCTTTTTCACAATTCCTTTAATGGTTTTTCCATCATTCAATTCTCAACAAATTTAATGAAGAGAGAAGCCTAATCCGCTTTCGCTCGCCGCTACTAACGGAGTCTCGGTTGATTTCCTTTCCTTTAGCTACTTAGATGTTTCAGTTCGCTAAGTTGTGAAAGTCCAAGGCGTAGCGCAGCACACTAATGCGCCGCTTCCGCCTGGATACGGTTTCCCGATTGGAGACCCATGGATCACAGACGATATCTCCCCATGGCGTTTCGCCTTTGAAAGCGTCCATCTTTCTCAATGCCTAGGCATCCATCCAATGCATTCTTTTTGATACGGTAGGAATTGAACCTACTTCACAGCCAACTCGGCATATCACTTGGATACTCCAGGAATTGAACCTGCTTGACTACTCCATAAAAACTATGCAAACCCACCATTTTACTAGATTGAGCTTTCATCGAACCCTGGTGGCTCCGCGCTATCGCGAAGCTATATACTTTGCCCCCCACCAATATATAGAAACAAACCAATATACGGGGGAAAAAGCCATACAACATCTTTGCTCAATATTGATAAAAACCAATATTGAATATAGGACGAAATAGAAGGTGATACAAAACACGCATAACCAAACGAATTATGTCAAATACGTAAATTGATCTAGTTGAGGCCGAAGATGTGGGACGTTAGTTCTACATAACATTTCTTTTTCCTTCTTCCCTTTGCAATAGAAATGGAAAGAATTGGAATATGGGCGACTTCTATAGAATGAAAATACGGGCGGGAGAGGAAATCAGAAAAGTTATATCTAGGGACCTCGTGTTTTGTGGGTTGTTCATTTCTTGCATTTTTTCGTTTTCTCACCCGTTTCATCACCCTTTCTTGGCGGGAGTCGGATTCGAACCCACAACATTCAGATTATGAGCCTGACGAGTTACCAATTACTCTATCCCGCGAACAGCCAACGAAAGAGATATATTTTTGTTTATCGCCTTTTATTTATCTATGATGATTCATCATTATTCCTATATGATTCTTCGGGTCCTTTGGCTAAAGGCAGGCTACGCAATACTTTGGGGCTTGCTTGGTCCCCCATCGGAGATTGTTCATCACTGCGTCCCCCGTGCGAATTCATACAACGAGTTCGTAAAGCCCTGTAAAACCAAAGAAGTCTCCGTACCCTTCTTTCTCAGCCATTTCGGTATAGAAGGACCAACAAGGTGAGCTTTAAACCACTGGCATGGTTATCTCACCCCCGGCTGGACTAGAGTTTCCAGGTCGTATTTTTTTCGTAAGCTATCTGCGTTTGTCTAATAGCATTTTTTTCTTCTAGTAATTCTATTTCGATCGTATATATATTTCTCTCTGATAAAGTGCGTTGCCCGGGCGTGGACCATGTCTCCCGAAATTGATGAATCAGTACATATGGTCTAAGACGATTTCACATATCGAGGTCGAAATGGGATCGGGTGTTTTCGCATCTTACCATAGTGCCCGGCTCTAAAAATTTTTCTTTTGATCCCTAATTTATTTTAGTATTATATTATTCGGAAATAATAATAAATTATTTTCTTTTTTTTGCTATCGGAAGAGGGATTCGAACCCCCGTGTGCGAATTATGATCCCGCTGTTCTACCCTACTAAACTATTCCGACATGCTGATTATGACTCCGCTGTTGTAATAATCTACCGCTTCCTAGGTTGTTGGGTTAGAATTCGCTTTACGCCCTCCCTGTGCTTTTCCTTATCTAGGCGGCTATGGTTGCATAGCCCGCCGAAGAGGCCATCACGAAGGCTGCAATACAGGTCTTTATAAGCTTGATTGCCTGTCCCCCCCCGGCCTCCTCCGGCAAGTGGAGCCGGCGGGCTCCTGGTCGGGCACTCCTCTGGGCCTCCCCCCTATCGGGTCGAGTGTCCCCTCCCGTTGGGCGAGAGCTGGAGTCGGAAAAAGTATAGATTTTTTTTGGATCGAAGACGCGTTTTTTGACCAGAAACCGCGGAACGGCGACACTTGACCATAGGGAGCCCACTTTTGGGGGAAGGGTCCGAGGGTGCGTAAGCACTGTCAGACAAGAGACGGCTTTACGAAAGAAGGGTTTGGGGCGGAGCCCTCCGAAGGACTAGGTCCGTATGGGGCGGAGCGGTTCAGTGCTGCCAGTTGCACAAATGGCTAGGACGTGTCTTCTTCGAACCTGGATAGCTGAGTTCCTCAGAAGTATTAAATGATTAAATGATGGAGGGCTTGAGACCATTCAAGTGGCGCTGAATTCTGTTCAACAGCCCCTTGAAGCACACTTGTTTTCACTAATAGTCAAAACCACTACAAAGAAACAAGAAATCCCTACTACAGAAACATATGAGCCGAAACTACTATTCCGTCCAGCGTAAGCATCTGCATGCTTTCTATAGCTATTGAATAAGAAGCCTATACAGCCTCCTCCCCGTACACAGCCCGAAAAACTTCAAGAATTCGCCATAGCTGGTACAGACCCCAATGAATCGAAGCTAGAAACCCAGCCCATCATATTCCCACGGAAGCCTCCTTTGTATGGTATATAATTTGCTGAACGAGCCACGTCGTGAGCAACCGGTAGAATTGTCTCTAGAAACTGGCGCACTGACAAACAAGCGAATTAAAGGTAGATAAATACTGAAAAAGCTCAATAAGAGGATGATGCTGCAGTTTAATAACATTGCAATTACCGAGTCCATGGCGGTGGGATAAAGCTGTCCAAAAGTAAAGTCCTGAAACGACTCCTCGAGCCAAGCTCTCCACGAATCATCAACAGGTTCCGAAGGTGCGGGCCGCCGCCCCTATCACAATTGTCAGAATCAGGACCGGACTTGCCGCTTTATATTGTTCCAATTTATTTCGTTCTCCAATTTCATTTTATCTAATTTTAAATCGTGATTGGATTTGCCTCCGCGAGTAAAAAATGAAAAGGCATAAAACCCGTTGAAATAGCTTTGGACCCGGGGCGGGCGGAACTAATTTATATATGAATGAGGCACCTGTGGTAAAAAAGATTACTGGCGTAACACCAATGTCTATCATTTCCGTCATAAAGTCGAACGGGCCGAAAATATTTTGCGGCAGCTCCATTTTGATAGTTTGACAGGGGGGCCGACGCCTCCTGATTTCTCTGTTAGCCCGAGGCCCCAAAGCCCGCTCCATATTGGGCGACTTGCCCAACTCCATAACCGAGTTGGACGACTCGCCCGACTTGCCAACTTCGCCCGAAGGCTTGGGGCCGCCCGCCGCCCATCGCGAGTTCTTCTTTAAGTCGTCGGGTAACCCGGTGCCCCGTCCCCCCCGGCCTACCCGCGCTCTGCCCCGACTCACCGAGGGTAGAATGCGTGTCAGCTTTACTTTACTAAGGGCGCTGGTAAAGGGATTGCCGTCTCGCTACTCGTTTTCGGAGTAGATGCCTGCCGGGCCATCGTCCGACGCACCCGACTGAGCTGCTTAGCCGGCGAAGCCCTTAAGACTTCGAAAAAAATTTAAAGTCAGGCAGGGTCCGAGACTTCCTTGGCTTTACGAAGGAAGGGATTAGAAAGATTTCGAGAAAAGAAATAAGCCTAATAAAACCACCTATAGGTAAATAGCGCAATACATTCTCGTGAATTTCTTCCATTCCCCTATATAACATAACATCATAGCGACAAACGGGAATGAAGCGTCGATAGCTCCTGCATAACCCACTGGAAAAATCATAGCAAAGGGGGGGCAAAACGAAACGCCGCCGGAAGTATTGAGAAAAACTGGGATCGAAAAGGCAACAGAATGAACGGGATTTCTGGCACGTGTATACCGGCCGGGAGCACCCGGAACAAGAGCGAGAACCATAGAAACGGAAAAAAGTATCGTGATGAAATTTTAATTTTATTTTCTCATTCTTTTTGTAGCTGCGTCATTGTATTCGAGATTGGAAATTGAAAGCCTTCTCTCGTAAAGCCGATTTTTTCTATCATTTCTTTGCCGCTTGCCACTTTTTATGGAATTAGAAAAAAGGAGTCAATCCAGCCACAGGTTCCCCTGCGGCTACCTTGTTACGACTTAACCTCAGTCAATGGCCCAACCTTGGTCTCCTACATAAGATCACCAATGCCTCTGGTAGACCACACTCAACAACGGCGTGGAACACCCCGAGTAATGGGTGATCTTTGGTCGGCTGCTTCGGGCGAAACCAATTCCCATGGTTTGACGGGCAGTTTGTACAGGGCCCGAGTACTTATTCACCGCGGCATGCTGATCCGCGATTACTAGCGATTCCGACTTCATGTTCTCGAGTTGCAGAGAACAATCCGAACTTAGGCAATCTTTCTGGATTCGCTCCGCCTTACAGCATTGCTTCCAATTGTAATTGCCATTGTAGCACGTGTGTAGCCCAGCCCATAAGGGCCATGCGGACTTGACGTCATCCCCACCTTCCTCCAGTATATCACTGGCAGTTTTTTGTGAGTGCAGCACATGGCTTGGAGTGTCAATCATTTTGACTAAGACTGAGTTCCTCAGTGTGAAGTGTACAATGCTCCGAGAGCTTCGTTCGTCGGAGAGTACCGTATGAAAACTTTGTATGGTCATATTCTTTTCGGAATGAGCCACGCGGCGTTTGCAAAAACTCAGCTCGTTGGTATCCTCCATTTTCACGGCGTAGTCTTCGTCAGTCTCCAGTGGTCAAGGATTGAACCAGAGCATGTCTTAGCAACACAAAACGAGGGTTGCGCTCGTTATAGGACTTAACCCAACGTCTCAAGACACGAGCTGACGACAGCCATGCAACACCTGTATGAATTTCCGTACCATCCCGTTAAGGACAAGCGCACTTATTCATATGTCAAGGGCTGGTAAGGTTTTGCGCGTTGAATCGAATTAAACCACATGCTCCACCGCTTGTGCAGGCCCCCGTCAATTCCTTTGAGTTTCAGCCTTGCGACCGTACTCCCCAGGCGGAGTGTTTAACGCGTTAGCTCAGCCCCTGATCATCACATATTTTTCACGATTGTTGGAACTTGAAGGAAACAATCGAGTCACACTACCTTTGCAGTAATTTAAGCATTAAGCCGAGCTTAAGTCGGACCGAAAGAGTGCGATATCAGTAGACCAAGAACGAACACTCATCGTTTACAGCATGGACTACCAGGGTATCTAATCCTGTTTGCTCCCCATGCTTTCGCACTTTAGCGTCGGTTAAAGAACCAGAAAGCTGCCTTCGCTTTTGGCGTTCCTTCGTATATTTTTGCATTTTATCGCTACACACGAAATTCCGCTTTCCTCTATGCCTTACTCTAGTAAATTGGTTTTGAAAGCATTCCGCCAGTTGAGCTGGCGACTTTCACTTCCAACTGGATTCACCGCCTACGTGCCCTTTACGCCTAGTCATTCCGAATAACACTTGCCCCCCCCGTCTTACCGCGGCTGCTGGCACGGAGTTAGCCGGGGCTTCTTCTTCGAGTCTTGTCATAATCGCATACTCGACGAAAGAGCTTTACAAGCTGCATTGCCCTTCTTCACTCACGCCATATTGCTGGATCAGGCTCCCGCCCATTGTCCAAGATTCCCCACTGCAGCCTCCCGTGGGAGTCTGGGCCGTGTCTCAGTCCCAGTGCGGCGGATCGTCCTAACAGACCCGCTAAGCGTCGTTGGCTTGGTCAGCCTTTACCTAACCAACTACCTGATGCTTTGTGGGCTCATCAAACAGCGCCTTTTAGCTTTCGTTTATTCGGGATTTGGCCCAAACTGTTTGGCAGATTCCCACATATTACTCGCCCGTTCGCCACTTTGTTTTCAACGGTTCTCACGGTTGATCGGAGGCCGCAGGCTCAACTGACTAAGAGTTGAGCAGCTCAGAGAAGAAAAAAGGTTTTCTCCTCCGAATGCGACCTTCAACACGTAACAACGAAAGCAACGTTCGACTTGCATGTGTTAAGCATATCGCTAGCGTTCATTCTGAGCCAGGATCAAACTCTTTTTTTTGAGTATGATTATTCAATTTACGCATGAATAGGATTTGAACCTATACAAACTTACAATATGAATCATCCTGCGTATCACCAATTAGACATCATACTAAGAAATAAGGCCCCCAGGGCCCAAAAAATTGCACAAATATTTCCATACATTTTATATGATGCTTCATCCTCGGGTTTCAGCCCCAAAACGAAAAAATTTGATTGTTTTTTCGTTTTTATGGTAACGGGAATAAAATAAAGATGTATATATAAAAGGGAGACAATCCAACCACAGGTTCCCTGTGGTTACCAGATTATGAGTTTGCGAAGTAAGAAATCCAACAACATTCCCTACGGGCCTCTGGTTAGCACGTGTTTTAACCAAAGAAAACCGTTTAACCTACCTATTCAATGACCAGTGCAAGAAAAGCTGGCACTCATGGACCCTGACGGCCCAGGGGTCGGTAACGACTACAAATGAGAGGCATAATATACCTCCCTTAAATAACGGAAGTTCTTCACGCTTATATAGCTGACTTACCTTACAGAACCAGTGAAGCCTAGCCAAACCTTGACATTACGGCATAATTCTGCATAAGAACTATCCAAATAATTATACCAAGTGCAAAATAAGCTTGAGAAAGCTCTCTGGATATGACCATACAAAGTTTTCATACGGTACTCTCCGTGGAATTACTACACAAGTCTTTATCTCTACGAGACTAACGTCTTTGTACCAAATTCGGGTCTAATGATATTTCGAATGCCTGACTCACGAATTAAACAATTTTATGGCAATCTGTTTTACCGTAAATAAAAAAGTAGATGCTTTTTCACCCTTTCTATAAGTAACTTTCAGTGTATCCAATGAAAAAATTTTTTGTACGCAAACCCAACCTCTTTTTTTTTCATATTTCATCCCTTATATATGATAACTCATCCTTATACATGATTATTCATCAAACTTCGTCTCCTCATCACATTGTCTAACGTATCTCTATGAACTTGTACCCAATCCTCCGTGGGTATCAACTCCGTAAACACATAACAATTGGGTGTCAAGTGAAGTTGACATAACCTTTTCATCAAAAACTAAAGCCAAACCCTTTAAATCAGGATCAAGCGTTCTAAGAACGTTTACTATCTCAAAACTCTTTAATAGTTAAAAATATAAACTTGTATTCGATTGTTTGACGACTTCTATTTCTGATAAAGTTTGTATCCATTTCACTGACCCCCCCGAACCCCCAACAACAAAATTTCTCTTCAACCGCCGTGACCGCTCGATTTTTGAACTACTACCAAAGCCATAAACATATTTATCAAAATCTGCATTCCCCCCTCCCTTCAAACCCAATATTAACCTCCGTACGACCTCTCATTGTAACGGATGAACCTGGACACGAATTGACTCCTTTCTTTATCTTATTAAAGTCTCGAAATGTTTGCATTTCGGCTAGAGTGGAATGAGATATTAGATAAATGCGGTAGGCCAGTCTGGCCCAGGAGGTGGAACTCCCGTCAGACTTTTCGAAATGATTGAAATACAACCTGTTAGAGAAGTAGAATTAATCCGATCACCTTCAGTCGAAATGATATGATTTGAATTCACTCCCGGATCAATGCTCACTATCAATAGTTGGTAAGACAATACCTCATTACCGGACATAGAATTAAAACTCCGGTTCCTATCTTTGACCCTCTTTTTATCTTTAGCATTCAATCCCTGGACACATTATTCTCCCTGTCAAACACCTACGAAATACTTACCATACTTGGAAAGTTTACTATTGGAATCATTCCGAACATATTCTGAAGCGAGACTCCCGAAAACTTCTAATATATTTTTCATGGGTCTATCGTTGCACCAATCGGCTTCGTTATCCTCCCAAGTTACTTTACTGTAATCTGTTGGCTTATCATGGGCCTCCTCGAATTGACTACTGAAATCTTTAACCTTATTAATACTATAACAATATGCGTTGGTTACAATCTCCTCAGCTAAATCTTTATAAATTAAGGGTTTTGAAGAAGACTTCAAATTTGAATACATGAATTTAGGTGGATAAACCGGAGTATAATCCGAAAGGTTTGATTCATAGATATATTTCTCAAAACCTTTAAACCCCAGCAGCCTGCATCTGAATCCTGAATTTTATTTGCAAGTGTACACAGATGATTTCTTCATGTGAGCTATGCCGTATCCCGTGATTTCTTCATGTGAGCTATGCCGTATCCCGTTCGCAGTTCCAGTGAGCCGTTGGCTGTAAGCTGCAAGCATACAGCAGCCGCGAGCGCATAACCTCCTCGCGGGAAGCAAAAGCCCCAATAATAAACATAGGCTATAGTAAAGGGCCCGCGTCGGGGGAGGCACCGAAGGAGGTGCCTTTACAACTCGGATGTAGTAAATCAATTATTTCATGGAATAATAATAATAATAGTAATATACAAAAGCATATATGGAGAAAACACAGCTTAATAATAGAAGATACGTATATAATAAAAAAACCATAGATAGAGTGTCACTACTAATAAATGAATTTAGTAGTTACTTTTCATTATTTAGAATAAATAAACGCGTTGGAATTTTTAATGGGGGGATCGTAGTCTCCGTGCGCGTGAATCTACGAGCCATTTCCGGCCGTATCGGCTGGCGCGTGCGGAAAAGCCATTTCAGGTCTATTACAAAGGACCCTTCCTTCCTCCGTAAACCCAAAAAAGTATCCTTCCTTTGGACCCTTCGGATAAACCAAAAAATTCTTTTTTTACTATCATATATTTTCGACTCTTTTGTCATAACGCATTATTCCACCACCCATCTCGGATCGTCAAGCTGATAATTCGTCTGGTTTTCGCCCACAGCATCTAGCCTCACCTCAGTGACCCCAGGGATTCTCTGAGCTGTACAAGGCTACGGTAGGAGCCGACGAGGCCCCCAGCAGGGGGAGAAAGAGAAAAAAACTGACAGGACGAAAAAATTGACAAGGCAAAAAAAATATGAATTTTTCGTTCCTTTTAATCAAGCAAGAAGGTCCAGATCTATTTTATAAGGAAATCGTATTTGTTGAGGTTCGTATAATACCACAGCTTTTAGTGTTTTATAATTCACTTCTAAATGATTAGGTTTCATTCTCCCTATTCGGTTAGTTCGTAAATTTCGTCGTATGTTTGATTCGAAAAAAGCTAAAGAATTTTCTTGAATAGATATAAGATCACCGTTGGATACTTGAAACCCAGGAATATTGACCTTTTTATAATTGACACAAATATTTTGATGACTTATTAGTTGCCTCGCTTGAAACATAGTTGAACAATAATTAAGACGAACCAGAATAACGTCCAATCTTTTTTCTATATTGAATAGCAAACTGTTTTTTTTATCTATATAAGTGCGTGTTTTAGCCCTTTGCATCTTTCTTATTGGTAAATTTCCATAAAAAAGGGACAACTTTTTCATAGTTCGTAATTGTACGGAAAAGTCAGATTGTTTTTTATTTTTTTCGTTTTTTCGAAGCTCCGAAATAAGTAATTCTTGTTTTAGAGTAAGTTTTTTGGTCTGCCAAACATTTTCCAAAATTTGGCGACAAACTTTAAATCTTGATGCAAACATATGAAGTTTAATTCGTTTTTTTTAGCCATTGCGGATAACGGGAATCGAACCCATATCCTCTGCTTGGAAGGCAGATAATTTACCTTTAATCTATATCCGCATTGAGAAAAAAAAATAGAATTTTACCATCATGAATTATCGCCGATGATTCATGATCAACACCTGCTTGATTCGCGAAATGAGGGTAGGGTGCTTATTGCGAAGCTTGTTGAACACAGTGAATAGAGACTGGAAGCTAGCTAAACGAGTAGCATATCGTACTGTATGGGCGAAAAAAATATTTTTATTTCCTGCGGGCGGCATGCTTCTATGGCCTGTAGGGCGAAGCTTGAATGAAAGGGGGGCAAGCCCGCGGCGGAGTAAGCAAAGCACAGAGCATAAAGCTGTTATGCGAGAGGCTGAGGGACAAGTCTAGCTACTGGGATAAAGTAGAGCTATTTTCACGGACTACCTTATTCTCGCCCTTCGATCGGCTACACCCCCATGCTAATAGAGCCAATAAAGCTCCGGGCTGCTGGCGCGCCCGCACTGTTTTGGGTCACACAAAATCTATAGATTTTATCTTCCGCCGCCGACAGCAGCTCTTGTAGATTTTGAACGGTCATGCTTAGTGAGTTACTTACGCGGAGCCCCGTGGAGCACAGAATAGCCGGGGCTACTCCGACTCTGGCTCGAACGTAAAAGTTCCCGCCAAGCCCTCTGGGTGCTCGTGCGCGGAAATCGTCAAGCCATTTCTAGCCTTCGGGCCCACTCGGGTCGCGTACTCCGTGCTTTGGCCCCTTCGAGTTCGGGGCGAGCCCTACGAGCCTAGCCAAACAAAACAAAAATTTTCGTGTATTCTCTGAACTTTAATTCACATAGTAATTGAATATTAGGTTTCTTATTGTTTGCTTTAAGCTCAAGAGCTTATTACGAAAGGGATGGATGTCTGAGCGGTTGAAAGAGTCGGTCTTGAAAACCGAAGTATCGAGAATACCGGGGGTTCGAATCCCTCTCCATCCGTGGGTATGTTAACGAATCAACTGCATTCTCTTCAATGCGTTTTCCCGAAACCTATGGCCCCTCGGGCACTCGACCTATTGGGTCGAGCCGCCTCCCCCCCCCCGGGGTTCGTGGACGGAAATCGTCAAGCCATTTCTGGCCTTCGGCCCTTCGGGGCCAAAGGGTCCAAAGGGCTTTACGAAAAAAGGGCGCAGAAACTTCACTTCAAAGTATCTGCCCGCAGGCACGCAATGCGGAGACAAAAGGGAGAGGCCCCGGACTTTTTTGTCTGACCGCCCCGGACTTTGTCTTGTCGGACACCACGGAACCAAAATACTGTCTGACAAGGGCCCGCGACTGTCTGACAGGGCCCCAGGGGAAACTGTCAGACAGGCCGCCCTCCTCCCTGTCGGACGAAAAAACTGATTTACCCAAAATATTTCCCGCGGTACAAAACCCAATTGAACCTCCAACTCGTACGGATAGAGGGACTCGAACCCCCACGAACATTGTGGTCACCAGAACCTAAACCTGGCATGTCTACCAATTCCATCATATCCGCCAACCCCCGAAGTTATGCAATCACTAGGCCTCGGATGAGAAGAAAATATAGGAGATAAAAGCGGAGTTAATAAAATATATTTTAGCCACATAGTGCTCGACCCGACGATATGGGAGAGGGGTAGAAAAATATAGATTTTTTCGGCTACGCGCCTTCTTTTGGGCGGAAAATGTAAAACAAAGAAATATTTCGTAGAGTACCTCTCCGGACCTATAAACTTTACAGTATCTGCCCGCAGGGCCGATAACTTTTTTTGTCTGACAAAAAAGGGCCCGCGGCCGGAGCCTATAATGATATTCTTTTCAGGTAACGCTGTTTTCGGGTGCCCTCAGCAGCCATCCACGAAGGTTTAGCTGCGCCCTAACGTTAAGCTAATGCAAGTTGAATCACGAAGTTACGATCGTAGAAAAATTTTTATAATGCCATTACAAAGTAATTGCATGCTTTGCTCAACTCAGTTCTGCTCGTATGGCTAAACAGGGATGGGTAGAAGAGAATACATTTTTCCTTCTCTGAGCCGGGAAACACGTTGGTCAACAAATTTTTCCATTTTATATATATATATATATATATAATTTTAAACACCTGAGCCTATTAGGCTTAGCGCAATGGCTCGTAATATATGATCCCCGACACTAAGTGATATTTGGACGCGTATACAAACTGCCGAAATTACTAAATCCAAAGTTTGGGTATAGCAGGACTCGAACCTGCGACCTTTAAGTTAAAAGCCTATTGCTCTACCAACTGAGCTATACACCCGGAGATTTTTGATTATGACAATTTCAATTCCTTAATTGGACAACAAATTCGTGGAAAACAACTCTGACCTAAAATGCGAGCCATGAACAGAGCGTATAGCGATTCATCCACCGCGTAGCGAGAAATAAAACAATAGATATATTTTTTTCTTTCCGCATTTTGGAACTGTAAAACAGAAAAACCGGGATAAGCCAGAGAACGAAGTGGAGAGAGCCACCAGATATTTGGTCACAGCTATCTCTTGCCCGCTTTACCAATCGAAAAAGTGGGCAAGAGCTTAGGGTCCGAACGAGTAGATTCCCGCGCATTTCGCCGGCTGGTTCTCCGTAATGCAGTTCTTCCTCAGCCATTTCGGCTCGTGTCCTGTCAGTTTCTTCATTTTTTTCTCAGTTTTTCCTTTCAGTTTTTTTCAGTTTTTCAGAGAATGAAAAAAAATAGATATATATTTTTTTTTAGTGCTGTGTGGACAATGACTATACGACGCAGGCCTCCAGCCTCTTGGTCGCAGCGCTATGCGCTTCTATTGTTTTCCCCCCCCCGAACCCCCCCCCTTTTACCCCTTCCCCTCTCCCTACGGCCTTCATTCGCTTCTCCTAAAAACAATATTGTAGCAAAGTTCGGCGGAATAACCTTCAACACACCCAGCTGCCAAGCCGCGGGTGGTTCGTAATGGACTACTATGTAAATCCAGCGCGAAACGTTATACGCATCCTTGTAACGTCTTTCAGCCCAACGTTCATTACTTTGGTCTTATGCAATATGGGCTTAGTAGGACTCGAACCTACAATATCACCGTTATGAGCGGTGCGTTCGAACCAATTAAACTATAAGCCCTGGATTCGCTATGCTCACTAACATAGCAAATTAAGCCCACCCGCTTCGGAAGCTATGTAGAGTAGAGAACCAAACGAAAAAGAGGCCCCGCTCCAATCGTCTGGTCGAGTGCTACGCACCTATCCCTCGGGTCTTCGCGCTACGTGCCTCCTTTCGTCAAGGCAAAGGAGGAGTCCGCGCGGGGCTTGTAGATTTCCTTATTAGGCTTTAAGCCAAATAAGTATCCTTTGGACCCTGGAAAAGTAAGCAGAAAAATCTATGAAAAAAAAATTAATTTCCTTTTACGTTTCCCGCCCCCTGACCTCTCCCCTAACGGGTAGGGAGCCAAAGCAGCCCTTTAGGTGCCGCGAACTGACTGAAGTCCAAGAACAATCTCTTTTTTTTTCTTCCTTCGGGGCTCTACTGTCTAAGCGGATGCAAAGGTCAAACTTATTTTTTTTTATTTAGCTCTTCCACGCGCGTGCGGCGAGGGAAGGGCTCGAACGTACAAAACGTTCGAGCCCTGAGGTGCTCGTTTTAGGGAATCAAAAAGAAACGAAGAAGAAATATTTGCGGCACATTGAAAGACGAATGATATTGAAAATGCCATCATTAAGGCAAACGAAGCAATAGCTTCAGTTAGAGCAAAACCTAAAATAGCATAACCAAATGATTGCTTAGCCAATGATGGATTTCGCGCAACAGAATGAATCAAAGAATACCGATAGGGGTCTTCCCCCCCCGGTCAGAACCACACGTGCAAGTTTCCCTGCATGTGGCTCGTCCATGGCAATTTCTCCAGCTTCTGCGGCTTGGCCGTATGCATAAGCGCTACTAGCCCCCCGGGGGACAACTACTGTGCCCCCCCGAACCCCCGAACCCCCCCCCCCCCCCCTGCACCTCGTAACTGAGTCATTGTAGGCATAGCGTGATCCGCTTCTTTCTCGATTTGGCTATGGTTGCCCTAGCAAGAGCGCCGAGACCGGGATATTTTGAGTCCCAAGCGATCTGCCTGCGGAAAAAATTTTTTAACTAGCCGCAATGGCTGATGAGGAAGGGTTCGCAGACTGGAAATGGCTCGTAGATTTCCACGCACGGGTGCTAGAGGGAAAAGAGGGGAGAGGCGCGAAGACCAGAGAGAGAAGGTCGACCAGAGCGAGACACTCGACCGGGGGGCCGCCTAAACAGATTTTTTCTCGCCGGAGGCGCGGGATAGAGCCTTTCGTTGTGAGAGCCCGCTCCATCCACGCCACTCCATCACGAGGTCCCTCGAATATAGTCACCTGACTCCATAATATGGTTCCTCGAGTATAGTAACCTGACTGAACCTAGTAACGTGGAACTTTCCTGTAGTTTTTAGAGAGGTGGGGTAATATAGTGACGCAACCTCCTTGCCTTTTTCTGTGATCCGCGGGTTCGGACCAAACTTGAGTAAAGCAGCCTTGGCTGACCGTAAGCCGTGTTTTCTGGCCAAGGTTAGCGCGCAGGACTTTTTATAGATGGACACAACTTTCCACAGGGAAGAGCGCTTGTTCACGAATGAATAGTAGTTAACAATGCCGCGTATCACCGATGAGAAGTGGGTAACGATGTGTTTGTCCCCTGAGGAAGCCAATCGGGGATTGGAGGTTGCTCGAGCTAAGCCCTTGGCGTTTTTTCCCGCGTATCCAAGTTCCAGGGCTTTAGTTATTAAGTCCTTCATGGGAGCTATTAGTTGTGGACGAGATCGGAGTCTTATTTGGTTTACATCGGATACCTCGTCAGTGCTTGAGATTTTCACACTTCGGGTGCCGTAATATATTACTAATGCGCCTAAGTATTTGGCCATCCCGGACTTTGCGTGTAAGATTTCACTTTTCTGTTCGTTTATGTCCAACTCCAGTTCTTCCTGCAGGAAGTTTTGTACGGCTTTTCTAATATCTAGGGCATCTTGTTCAGTGCCTATAACACCTAAAATTATGTTATCCGCGTATCGTAGGTACTTAAGTCTTTTTAATCCTTCTTTCTCAGCCATTTCTGGAAGCGTCTTTCGGCCCAAAGGGCACGAAACTTTAGGGTTTCGGAAAAAAAAGAAATTTTCGAAAAAAGATTTTTTTTTTACTAAAATATATTTTTTTTGTTGCTCGCGGTTCACCCACTCTAGGTTTTTGATGTTTCTGATGGCCTCCCCCAATTCTGTATAGTACTTGAAGAAGGCTTTGTCTTTTGAATGGATATTAAGCTTCCTATATTCTGTCGACGCGGGGCGCATATTCCCTACATTGTATTTGGGTATGAGTATGTCTTCGACGTAGCAATCCAACTTATGTAGGAAGATATTGGCACAAAGCGGGGATATTATAGAGCCCCGCGGAACGCCCTCTGTGTTGTATCGCGTTCGATCCGTAAGGTTATATACATCTATGTATCCTGCGTTAAGTAGCTTTCGCATAAGATCCTGTAGTGCTTTAGATCGCAGTACTGATTTCATTTCCTTAATAAGCAGGTCGTGATGAATCTTGTCAAAGTCTTTCTTAATATCAATTTGTACAAGCCAAGTCGGTGCCGTCCACGAGTAACGGAGGTCTCGGAGGGCTTTATGACAGCTTCTCCCAGGGCGGAACCCGTGGCTTGAGTCTCTAAAAAGCGACTCAAAGTGCGGTTCCACCAGTCCTTTCAAAGTGGATTGCACAACTTTGTCAACCGTCGAAGCAATAGAAAGGGGCCTACTACCGCCATCTGGTTTAGGAATCATTATCCGTTTGGCCGGTTTTGGGGCATATGCCTGCCTTCTCAACTCTTTGGATAGTTTTTCGAGGGCCTTGTCGGTCATGTCCGCTTTAGTTCTACCGTCGATTCCCGGGGCTACATTTCCTTTTAGCCTTTCGTAGCCAGCCCTAAAGTTGTCTATATTGTAAATGTCTTCATAGAAGACGTGACCGAGCGCGGGAGGCGTCACTGGTCTAGACTCAGCTCCATTGGCCTTGGTTTTAGTAGTTGCTTCCGCCGGTTCCGCTACACTCCCAAAAAAAAATATTTCAGCTTTTCTCAGTCTTCCATTTCCTGCCCTCTCCTGTTGGTCGACCCTCTTCTTTTGTCTTCGCACCACGTGCCTGCGGGCTGTTTGACAAAAAAAAGTTTTGGTTTTTTCCGCGCCTTCCTGTGGTGGCGCATTACCATCTACAGTCCTTCCCTCGGAGTCTTTCACGTTACGGGCATCGTCGTATACGCGACTTGGTTTGCCCAGTGTATCCCTCGGAGTACTTATGACTGATCTGTCACCCATTACATTTTTGGATATACCTTGGCCCCCCGCCGGGGTTTGGCACCTAGGTGCTAACCTTTTCGGGGTCCATTGGGGTGATCCCTCGCTTTCACGTTTGGTTGTTTGCTCGTCGTTTAGGTTAGTGAGCGACTTTTCCTGCTTCCTGCAGTTTCCCCCGTGGGGTTGTTTGCGCAAAGGGTTTAGTTGGCCCTTAGTGCCTTCCGGGCCTCCTTCGTTGGAGGGAGTAACGCTTGACTCTGAAGCACTCGTGAACACCGTGCGACGAAACTCGGCCGAAACCCATGCTATGGTTCCCTGCGGTCTGTTCCCGCTACAGGTTAGGGCTAAGGCCGTGCGATAATCTGTTAACCTTCGCTGATCCAAACGCGCTCTGGCGAGGCGCACACTAAAAACGTTTCCAATACCTACAGCAGCCCCCGCTAAAGCAATGGTCGCTGCTCCTGCTCCAATTAATTTTGCACCTTCTAGCATAACCGTTTACTTTTGTTTTTGTCAAAACAATGACCATTCATGGCTGATCAATCAAAATGCAGCCAAACTAAGAACAACCCGATATACTAAAATCAACCCGAACCCTTATGGATGGGGGGCGGCGGGGAAGATACATAATATGTATAATACCATATATAATAAGCGATAACCTCCTTTGGCCCCGGACCATGCCTGAGGCACGAAATACTCAAGATTTCTGTGGATTAGGAAGAGCATGGGTGGAGGTAATTAATTATTTTCTACCAGATAGATAGTATTTGGTAGGCTCTATGCGCTTCATTCGTAGCTTAGCACCGGCTCGTAATAAACGGGCCTTACTGGCTAGCATATCCTCCTTGAATTCGTAAATATAAACAGAAATATAAAGGCTGATGCACTCCGTTGTCATACGGACTTAATAAATCAAAAAGTCGCCCAAAGTGAATTTTCACTTTTTCTCTAGACCTGAAGGCCCAGAGTGCCCGCATGCTTTTTGAATTTGAAAAAACATGCCGTGACTGAAGACCTAATCAATTCAAGAGCTGGAAATCTAACCTCGCCGTCGGTCAACTCTTTCTCTTCCGAATCACGGGAATAAATAACGTGACCGAAGGGATAACCAAGTAAGCCCGAGAGAACGATCGGTCTTGTTATACTTATATGGAACCATAGAAGAAGTTATACGTACCATGAGTCGGGCTATTTGACTGGCTATATCTCGGAAATCCCTAGTATTCGCAAGAGAAACCCAAAGGTATCGCGTACTTGTTCCGTGATGTTGTGAAAATCGATGTTTCCGCATGGGGTGCGGCGAAGTAAAGGGTTCGGGTCGAGCACTACATGCCTTCAATCAATCTACAAGCCCTCTCCCTAAGGTCTCCTCCGGACCCTTCCTCCTACCGCTCCCCGCGCACTACGTGCCCATGGGTCCGAAGGATATTTCTTTGGCTTTACGGGAGAGGGACCTGAATGGCACGGGACTATAGGGAGAGGTGCTACGCAGTTTCTTTTTATTCTTTACGTAATATTAAAAGAATTTTATTGAACATATATTGCATCCGGTAATGTTCGATACAATAAAAACTATGGAATCCCCCCCCGAGATTCCGAATCGACAACAGCTTCAATAAAACGAAGTAGGTAGCAACGGCCATCACATATGACAAAATTTAGCTCCTTCCACAAGATTGAACTAAGTAAAAGGGGATAGATGGCTATCAAATACCAATCGGTAGTTGAATATGTTGCTGTATTCTTATCGAGGTGGTATTAAAAAATGATGTCATAAAAAAAGTCCGTTGGTAAGTCGTATTAATGGTTGTGACAAAGCTGACGCCAATCTCGTTGTTTTTCATATTTTTTTTTATTCCGGTTCGAAAAGTATAAGGAATGGCTAAGTAACATAAGGGTAATGTATTGGATTGCAAATCCTATAAAGATGGTTCGAATCCGTCCTTAGCCTACTTCACGATTCTATTGTTCCTGTAAATAACCCATTATCTACTAAGTACAAAGATCTCGACCAACCTTTAGGCTTACCCACCATATGCAACGTAGACGGTGCGAACAACAAGCAGCCGGGAGCCAGCGGCAAAAAAATATATATATTTTTTCAGTGAGAAATAGAAAAATATGGGTAATGAAGTATATGAAGGAATAAGCCCTGCCGTGACGGTTTAGACGGCGAATAGGGAGGAAGGTTGGCCTATAACCTATCCTCAACGGTTGGAGCTAGAAGCAGTGTACCCGAAAAGGAAATAAGGAATAGGAACAGGAAGATTTATTATTTATCATCCGAACATAACGGATAAGGAACGGGAAATAAATACATAAAAGTGGGTCGGATGGCGCGTCGGACGGCAGCCGGGGGGGGACTGAGAACAATGAGATACAAGCCTCTCTTTGTGAATCTTTCATTTCAATCCGGTTATTTGGATGGAAATGGGGAATTACATTATATAGAAAATATGTATATGATCAAATCATATACATATATGAATGATCCGAATGAAGTAAGGATCGAGTCGATTGATAGACCTCAACATTATTATTATTACTCTCCAGTGGAATCAATAATCCAAATAAGGTCATTATCTGAATGATGGAGAAATCAACACGAGGATGGGGTTAATTATGATGATCCCCGATCGTCATAATTAACTTGATGATCCAGGATATTGAAAGGATATATCTGTATATATATATGAATCTTAATCCTCGTGTTGAGAAGAATGATCACGATGATCATAATTCAATTATGATCATCGTGATCATTCTTCTCCAATTTTTATGATCATTACTATTTCCAATGATAAATACATCATTGGGAATAATAATGATATGAGCGTTATCCTTTTCTTTATCATTCCGATGATCATTACTAAGCCCAATTGTAGATGCATAATTTCCAGTAATTATGATAACCTGACCCCCTTCATGATTTTTGTGATGAGAAAAGGTTCAAAAATTATGTAAGTTTCTGCTGGTATATTCGCGCGGTTCGGGGGAGAAGGATCAGGAAAATGGTTCTGCGACACTAAGGTACACGAGAAATAGTACATTTTTGCGATAAATCGTTCACCCGGGTTGGCTTCTGCCTTTGCCATTTATTATTGCAAAAATGTACCATTTGATCGCTGAAATGTACGATTGAGCCAAAAGTGATCGTTCGAATTTGTCACTTCTTCCCAAAAAGCAAACGCAAAGGACCAAGTACAATTTGAAAAAAACTCTGGACCCGGTCAATTCTTCCATTTCGTACTCGCCCGCCTCATCCTTTATTAGTTATGCTCCGGGCCCTTGGGCCAGTAAGCCCAAGCCTACGAATAAATACACGGGAGCCTTGAGGAGGCGCTCCCATACTTCCTATTTAACAGCCGGATACCTTAATCTTATGGCCTCCTTACTTGGGGAATTAGATGTGACGTAGGAATAATTGAATGAACTCCCACGAATTTCCAGCCTTCCTGCCCGGTTCAGACAGCGGAATTATCGAACTATCTATAAAGCAGCTCCAGGCCAAATCTATCTTTTCTGTCCGGGTTGGTAAACTCGATCAAGGCCTCAGAGAGACGGGTCTCGGTTCCCCGGTATTTTCATTGAACTACTAGTAAGGGGGTTGGAAATCTACAATTTTATGACTGACCGAATCCGGCTGGGGCTGATCGCATACTTCGGTTTTTCGAACTTACATGCCCTTCAATGGCTCCTGAAATAAATAGCTCAGGGACAGGCGGGGGTGAATCCTTTATCCATGTGGGAAGAATTCCCGGCACATATGTAGAAGTCCGCATGGCCCCCCAGCAGACGCCTTCCCAGCATATGAGCGTTAATGTCTGAGGAATGGCGGCTCATTAAAGCCTATTTCTGGGAAGTGTAAACATATACCGGCGGCGGGAGGAGCGAGGGAATGAAGTATCCGAGGTTCGCCGAAGGGGGGCGTTTAAGGGATAGGGTTGAACCCCAAGGCGTTCGAGATTGATTACTTATACGGGGCGGCGGCTCCGATGGCCCGTCAGATCCCTCGGGGTTGCCCCCCCCGAGGCCCCCCGGAGGGTCGGGCAGCCGCCCCACCCGACCCTTATTGTGTTTAGAAGTGGATTCGAACCACTGACACAAGGATTTTCAGTCCTTTGCTCTAACCACCTGAGCTATCTAAACGAAAAGAAAAAAGGAACTATGTGCAATTCTAATTTGTTGGTTATTCAAAAATTACTGAGTACAAACGCATATCTGGGCCATCGGATACCAACTTCTGATTTTCAGGGATATTTATATGGATTTAGAAATGAAATGGCTATTATTGATTTAGAAAAAACACTTATTTGTTTACGAAGGGCTTGTAATTTTATTGGATCTATCATTGGTGCAAAAGGCCATTTATTATTGGTAAATACCAATCCGGAATATAATAGAATAATTCAACGAATGGCAAAAAGAACCAATCAGAGCTATATCAATCATAAATGGATTGGGGGGTTTTTGACCAATTGGAAACATATGAGAAGAGTACAAAAACACTTTCAAGATTTCTCTGCACATCCCAATTTGAAAGACGCTTTTACATCTTCGCCTTTCGATTATTTTCCACGTTTTAGAAAGATGCAAAAATGTTTTGAAGGAATCGTGACACACAATATTCCGGATTGTTCAGTAATAATGAATGCAAATCAAAATTCCATGGCTATACTTGAAGCTAATCAATTACAAATACCTATTGTAGCTTTGGTGGATTCTAATATTCCAAACAGATTACATAAATTAATAACTTATCCCGTTCCAGTGAATGATGATTCTATAAAGTTTGTATATTTATTCCGTAATTTGATTACGAAAACAGTCATTCTTTCGAAAAGATCGCAGAGGCCGAAGGTTCAAGTAAAAAGGCTTTGAAAGAATCAAACGCTGTGACTTTGTCCCGCTCGATTATCGAATCGAAAAAAACTTGTCTATGCTGTGCCCCGGCCAGCGTTTTAGCAGCCACGGGTAAGCCCGGCCAATTCCGTAGATTGGCAAAGACTCCGCCATAGGAGGCGTTGCAGCCCTACGGGCCGAAGGTCCGGGTCGAGCACTACGTGCCTCTCGCTTTGGCCGCGAGATAAAGCCCAAAATATTACAATGTAAAAAAAATATATATATTTTTTTTTTTCGTAGCTTTTCACTGCTTACTGTCTCCGCGGCAACTACACCTGACTACGCATCTTTACTGTTTATACCCCTTGGCGATGAAGCGGGTTAGAGAAGGGAACGAGACTCCGGAAAAGGCTAGACGTTATCCACCTTGGGCCTCAACGCATTTTCAGGGCTTCCCCTGTATTCCTTGATTCTATTCGCGGCGTAAATCAACGAAAAAAAATAGATATTTGGATCTAAAAACTAAAAAAAAAGAACTTCTCCCGATGGTGTTCGCGCTACGTGCCTTTAAAATCTTTCTGAAACTGTTTTATCAACATATTTTACCCAATTTATCTACACTAATAACGACTTTTTCTCCATTTTTGTTGTATATCGTAGCCATGCCCTTAATGATAGGCTTTTCTAAAGATTTCTTATGTCATTTCCATTTAGGTTTAATTCGGATTCGTTTGCTGTTTGCCTTTCTTCCTGAACGTTTTTTTCAAAATGATTTTGAAGACGGTACACTCGAATTGTATTATTTAAGCGGTTATTGTTTGCAAAAAATCCCACTTTCTAAATTGTATGGTCACTGGGTTCTGCAAATAAGTGGTGTTTTCTGTAGTTTTCCTGTGTTACAACTTCTGTACCAATTTGATCAATCCAAAATGAATTGGTTCACCATTATTATAGGAAGCCAGATATTTACTCTTATGTGTGGTATTCATTCCCGTTTGGCTCTTGGAAGCGCATCCAATGGTTGGAACAGCTTGCAAAATCTAGCAACCTTACCCACTTTATTGCCCTTAATCGTTTTTTGTACTTCTATTGAAACAGAATGGTTCCATGTTATTTCATTAATGGGATATTTACTTTTGTTTCTATTTTTTTATCCCATTCTGGTCTCAATCACCTTTCGAACTTTACTAGCAAAATGATTTCAAATTATAACCACCAATTTTTCCTCTCCCTTTGGTCGAGTGTCTCGCTTTGGTCGACCCTTGAATAAAGTGAGGAAAAAACAGCATTTTCTATTCCATGGAAAAATCATCTTTTTTGAATCGAAAAAGCCTGGCAAGTTTTACTTTATAAAAAGTAAAATACTTATCTTTTTTTTTTATTTCTGTGAAATAAGCGTTTCAGTAAGAGCGCGAAGGGCTTTACGAACTTTGGCTTGTAGAACCGAGGTCCAAGGGTTTAAACGGCTGGAACGGCGCGCAGCGCAGGTTTTAAAAACTTTAGCTTTCCCGCTTCGCGTTTTTGTTTGACAAAAGCTATAAAATTACTATGTATGTACCGTTATTACGTCCTTTTCTTTTTATGTGCTGCTCTTTCCGCTACGCGCGAATTCTCATTGGATTTTGCCGGTTTCTAACAGCGATAGCTATTTATTTAAGTATTTGGGTAGCACCATCCGATTTTCAACAGGGTGAAAATTATCGCATTATTTATGTGCATGTTCCTGCAGCTTGGATGAGTTCACTTATTTATATTGCAATGGCTATTAGCAGTGTGTTATTCTCATTAACAAAACATCCCCTTTTTCAGTTATTTTCCAAAACCGGTGCCAAAATAGGTGCTTCGTTTACGTTGTTTACCCTAGTCACCGGGGGTTTTTGGGGAAAACCTATGTGGGGGACCTTTCGGGTATGGGATGCTCGTTTAACCTCTGTATTAATCTTGTTTTTCATTTACCTGGGTGCACTGCGTTTTCAAGAGTTTTCTGCGGATGTTGCTTCTATTTCTATATGTATAGGGCTAATCAATATACCAATAATTAAGTTTTCTGTCAACTGGTGGAATACATTGCATCAACCTTCAAGCATTAGCCAATTTGGTACTTCAATACATATTTCTATGCTCATTCCAATCTTTTCAATCTTTGCTAGCTTTTTCTTTTTAACTGGGATTTTGTTTATTTCGGAAACACGTCAAATAATTCTATCTTTTCATTTCCAGCGAAAAAGCCAATGACTTTCCTGGAGCCTTGTCAATTTTTCTTTTTCTTTCGTCAGTTTCTTCCTCTCCGTCGGATAGTCCCTGGCTCCCTCTGACAGTGCCCCGCCCTGCGGCGGTTTGTCATCGCCAAAATATAGGAAAGAAAACGCGCGCAAGGCACGTAGTGCGGTAGGCCAATTTGGTTGAAACATTCGAAGGGGGCCCCCCTATTGGTTCGAGGGTTAAGGACCAGCAGGCCGTAGCAGCTCAAGGGTAAATTTCTTTCATCGAAAAACCTCGCCAAAGAATTCTTTTTATTCGTTATATGGACCCCGCAGGCTAAAGTAGGCCTTAGGTATAAAAAAATATATATGTTTTTTTTATACCTAAGGTAGGTCTCGTATTGATGGGTAAATACTGCCCATGATGTATGACGTCAATCATGAAGAACACAAAGTTTCCATGATCCGTGAAAAAGCAACGGATAGAGCTGCTCGCCAATTCTTCTTGCTGATTCGTAGAAAAGGCAAGGCGCGTACGACTCTATGCTGGGCCCCCGGGGTTCATAGAAGCTATTCTGTGAGAGTTTCAAGAGGCTAGCTTGCGACGTGTCTCCCGTTATTGAGGTTGGGACTCATAATCGGCATGCCGAATGCCGTAACGAACCCAGCTGTACGGCAAAAAAATCTTTTTTTGTTGCCAATTATAAGCAAAGTTTATAATGTTACGTCACCGGAATTGGGCCATTATTTTTTAGTACCGAGTATTTCCGTTGCGTTAACTAACAAGCTGCGCCCCGTGGTTGTTTCACTCTATTTTTTTCTGTTCACTATGTCTTTCTCTGGTATTTTGTTTCGCTATATTCCTTCCGACTTTTCCAATTACAACGTATTTACCAACTCAAATGCTAATGCGCCTTTGTTTTATAAAATATCAGGAACCTGGTCCAATCATGAAGGTAGTCTGTTATTATGGTGTTGGATCCCAAGTTTTTACGGATTCCTTTTTTGTTACCCGGCTCGGCCCAGCAATGTATCGGAACAAGCAAAGGGCGCAAAAAAAAAAAATATTTATTTTTTGTTTTCGTCCGAAGGTCTCGACCAGCGGGCAGTTTCGCTCATAGATGAACAGCAAATTTATAAAGGCATTGCTTTATTCTTTTCTATTTTTCTATTAGCAAGTTCCAATCCTTTCGTTCGAATTTCATTTGTTCGTACTAAATCACTTGCGGAATCAAATCCTGTTTTACAAGATCCTATATTAGCTATACATCCTCCTTGCATTTATGCGGGATACGTCGCAAGTGCTATTGGCTTTTGCTTATGTCTATCTGGAATAATAAACAGGCCGCGTTTGAAGAATATATTTTTGTTTTTTGGTCCTTTTCCGGTAAAGCCAAGGAAGGGCCGAAGGCCGGAAATGGCTGGTAGATTTCCACACACGGGAACCGCTCCCTGCGTGCCCTTTGGGTCATTGGCCCATAGGGAGCGGGCTAAGAGTGTTGTTCGTAAAACAAATACTATGTATTTTCATTTTGGTCGGACCCGCCGCAGCGCGAATACGGTGGTGTGGAAACAAATTCAAATTTGGATCTTGACATGTTGGTGCTTTTTAACGGTAGGCATATTGCTAGGAAGTTGGTGGGCTTATCATGAATTAGGCTGGGGCGGCTGGTGGTTCTGGGATCCCGTAGAAAATGCTTCTTTCATGCCTTGGGTATTAGCTACGGCTTGTATCCATTCAGTCATTTTACCTAAATTGAATGATTGGACCTTGTTTCTCAATATGGTTACTTTTTTATGTTGTATTTCAGGAACTTTTTTCGTGCGTTCTGGATTGCTAGCTTCCGTTCACAGTTTTGCTACAGATTCTACACGAGGAATCTTTTTATGGTGTTTTTTCTCCATAATTACCAGCATATCTTTGATTTATTTTTTCAGAATGAAGCAGCAATCAAGTACCCAGCTAGTTGGTGCATTATCTGTTCCATTATCAAACCAAGATCCTACGGTCTCAAAACCTGTGAACCAGATCTTGTGGCATTCGCGAAGCACTCTATTTGCGCACTCGTATCGATCCGATCGTTTAGCAAAGCTCATGGAGGGCACAGCAGAAGGTCGCGACAGAGTCATTGTATACGGAGCAGGTAGAAAGCCTAAATAAAAAAAGCTACCTTTTGCAAGTGACTTTAGCCCGATCAAGCGCTTTGCGCTGGATCGGGCCAGAAAGAGCCAACTTCATCTCAATTAAATACACTCCTCTCTCGCTGGTCGAGACCTTCCCAAAAAAGATTTTTTTTTGTACGCATTCTCCAAAACGAGGAGCGAACACGAGGGAATAGGTTCGTATTCTCTGATCCAGAGGAGCGAAATAATCAAAACGAATAGAGCAGATGGTCCAACCACAGAATTTTTCCTTTTTTCTTATTTTTTTGGTTGTGCTTTGTGGCACAGCAGCACCCATACTATTTCAATGGTTGGTAAGTAGAGATGTTTCCACAGGTGCTCCTTTTTTCAATGGTACTATAATACCTATTTCTACATCTTTATTACTTGTTTTAGTTCTCATACATTCCAGGGGGTTCATGCGCTCTCTGGACGAAGCAAAAAGGATAGTTTCGATAAGAGCAAGACCCGTTCTGTTACCCAACATAATTGAGAGAAGCTCACCTAAAAAAATCCAATATATTCCCTTTTTTCTGGATGAAAAAGCCTTTTCAATTCTTTCCTTTTTTCGTCAGTTTCTTTCTCCTTTTCTTGTCAGACAGTCCCCGGCCCTTGTCGGACAGTATTTTGGTTTTGTGGTGTCCGAAAAGTCCGGCGGGACCCTGGCTGACAGTGCCCGGGCCCTGCGGGCCTTGTTGTTGTTTTTTCATTTTACTATTATCAAATTCATGGGAGACTTTTCATATTTAGAATCTTTCTGCGGTGTGCTTTGTTTCTTCCTCTTCCGCACGTTCTTTTTATCGTTTCATCATAGGCGCGATAGGTTAGCGAGGCACGAATTTCCTTTCTTTGTTTTTCACAGGCAGAGAAGACGCGAGCTTATTCTATCGTCACTGAGAAGAAATAACTTGAATTGGAGTAGATGTTTTCTTGTTCGCGCCTTACCGAGTAGACCGATGACTGTTGGTCACGACTTTCGAAAAGCTCCCGTTAATATGAAGATTTCACATGGAGGAGTTTGCATCTTTATTATGGGTGTAATTCTGCCCAACGCAAAAAAGATACAATCTACAGGGAAAACACCTTTGGGGTCCGAACTACATATAGGTAAGGTTCGTAGCACTTTGCGAGGTATTGATCAATTACATGGGCCCACTTTTCACTCCATTTGTGGTAATTTAATCATTTACAAACCGTCCCCGAAAAACCCATTAATGTTTGAGCATGATGGATCGCGTCCTGCCCTGTTGCAATCCCGGCCTACCGAAGGTGCGAAGCTCTCGACCAACGGGAGAGGCTTTAGCTCTCTACCAGCGGGAAACTTCTTTGGTCCGAAGGGCCGAAGGCCAGAAATGGCTGGTAGATTTACGCACACTTCTTTACGAAAGAAGGGCTTTACAGTTCTCGAACATAATAGTTTTTCACATTGGTTGACTATGTTCCCAGAAAAAAGATTCTATTTTTCGAATCAAGAAACGAGCACTACCAAAGTGGCTATACATACCAATCTCTTTACGGATCTATATGCTTTGATCGGAACTGGAAGTTTTGAAACAGGCTGGTATACGACAGTAATTAAGCTCCCTTTTATTTTCTGTATTTGGATAGGGTTCATTATGGCTTCGTTGGGAGGCTTGCTTAGTCTTTTCCGTAAGCTCACCTTTTACAGATTGGATTGGAATTAAAAATTCATTGTAGGGGTTGGTTATTTCTGTTTCTTAATACTTTGGATTTAGCTATGTCGAAAAAACCAAAAAAATGTATCTGAATAAGGAAATCTACGAATAACCTGGTATTGCGAGAATGATTTTATTATGGATTTTGTTTTACCCAAGAACCCGGTATATATATTTCCCACATGTGTAGAAGGAGCCTGCTCGGAATAAAATTATAGATACAGCGCATATTTCCATTTATGTGGGTCGCGCAAAGATGCTGTATCGTATATTAGATCCCTAGGGCATAGGTCGGTCGGTGCGGAATCATGCCCGTTTTTTTAGAATTCCGTGCATGCGCGGCGAAATTCCGCTATATAATTTTGATATCGATGAGGTGTCCAATCTTATATGAAGAGAGCAGCATTACATAGATTTATTACTCCCCTCTTGCAACATAAACCAGATAGCGGGTTCTACACTAGGTTATAAGCATTCCAAGGAGACCTCGTATGAGATGAGAGACGCTAAGAAAGGACGCAAGCTCTTTCCTGGAGTGGTAGCAAAAAGCCGAAATAAAAAAAATTTTCTCTCGTGGTCCGAGCGCCAGCCTGGCCTTATGCCCCACGGGCCTTCAACCAAAGCAAAAATATTTATTTCTGCTTTCGTCAAACGTGGTTGGGGCGGCCTGGAGTAAAAGGATTCGAACCTTTGTTTCTCGGCATCAAAGGCCGATGCCTTACCACTTGGCTATACTCCAAAAAGCCCATAAATCAACCTTACACAAGAATGAAATCACTTCACGTAGCGCCATTGGCGCATTAGGGAACGGTTGATCGCTTTGCGCTCTGCATTTTATTATTTTGGACTTCGTCCAAACATACCCTTTTTTGTCAGACAAAAAAGTCCGGGGCCTAGCGAAAAAAAAGGTTTTCAGTTACTAATTTCTTTTATTGCATGGAAAAGAACTATCATCTATAATCAATCATATGTATATACTAAAAGCAGCTAATTGAAGAGCTACATCGGTATTTAAACAACTTTCGTAGGCTTATGCTCTACCCGTCTCATGGTTCATTTTTTGTTTGAGGGCGATCCATCCCCCAGTAGTTGCTCACTACTTAGAGGATTAGAGGATCTTTCCCCTTTGTCCGCACTCCGTACTTCAGTCTAGAAAACAGGCAAAGTTAGTTTGCTTGAGAAGCTTTCTCCGCATTTTTCTCTCCAGTGGTGGGCTCGCGGCCTTAAGCACAGATGCTGCGTATAATGTTGAGTTATAATTCTTTAGAGCCAACACTCTACAAAATTTTTGGGATAAAAATACGGACGGTAAGAGACGCTCACAGAAGTCCATCATGACTTCGATATCTGTTTTGATCGATATAAGGAATAAGCTGCACCCGTAGGGGCAGTCTGGTTATCTCTTCCCACGTTATTTCATAACTGAATGATTCATCTATATCGGAGATGAATGACCCGACCACCCTAGACGGCCGTAGGTTTACCTCGCTCACCGATCTGGGCTACTGCTCTACGAACCGTACGGGGTAGTCGCCCATCACACAGCTCTCTAACCTGCCGCCTTTCCCCGGAGCTTCTTCGAGCCCGGAAAGGCACCCCCGAACCCCCCCCCTTCGCGGACGTAGTAATCCCCGCAGCTTATAATATGATTTCTGAATCGGGCGCGCTTCGCGTTATGACTCCACGTAGATTATTTATCCGCCAATCAAGCAGCCATGCTGCTTGATCGCCTCGCCCCTCTGTGCAGTTTCATTCCTTCGCAACTCAAGCACACGATATTAAAATGTTTTTTATTCTCTGTCGTCAACCATCGTAGATCGTTGATCAAATTGTTATCGGCTGTCGAATGCCACCTTATTTTCATATTTAGGCTATTTATTACGAATAAGGATAATTGGAACGTTTTATCTTTGAGAAAAAAACTGACCTATACTTTTGATTCAGGCTCGTACCTCTGCCCATCCAATATCACATTCATAAGGGAAGCACCTCGTGTCCACTTAGTTTTCATCAGTGACCCAAAGGCCATACCTGTTGTGCGCGTTGTAATAGTCGTTTCAAGAAAAAAAAATAAAATGGCCTTATGCAACGAAAATTTCTACGAAAAAAAGCCCTCTCCCTAAGGTCGAGTGCCCTTCGGGCCCAAGAGATCGAAAAACAATATCCATATATTCTTTTATTTCATTGTAGTGGCTTGACAAGCCGACAATGGCGACAAATCAAGAATATATTGTGTACCATTAAAGGTAAAACTTTATTTAAACCGAAAGAGAAAAAAACAAATATTCTGCCAAACAATCGGGGCCATTGGATCGCACAGCTTGCTTCTAGCGCAGGTCCTACTTGTATCTTGTACTTGACTGAAAAAGCACCAAACAATACATGGTCACAATTGCTGCTACCTCCAGCCTCCTACAGCCAAAATTTAGTTTTATTATATGGACAAGACGGAGGAGCCAGTGTTTTCAATCATATGGATATGGAAAAAGCGACGACTTTAGAAACAACATCGGTATTTCAACAACTTCTTGGTTTTCTGTTTTTACCCGGCGCATGTTTTTTGTTTCTGGTTGAACAAGCCAACGGACAAAAGTGATCCATTAACAAACATGGTTGATGATTTTTGAGCGCAATGTTTAACGTCACACCCATTTGACGCTCTATTCGTTATATGAAAGAGAGGTTAGGATCTAATAAAGCTACTTGGTCGACAGAGAATAACCAAGTAACGGGGGGCTCACTCTGACAATCGAGGCCGTAGGCTTTATTGGCGGAGCTTGGTCGCTTAGTTCGTGACAAAAAGCTTTCTGGGTACATGAAACACCAGGTCCTGTAAAACCAAAGGAGTCTCTCTCAGCGATTTCGGCGAAGAAAATCCCGGCCGGAGAACCCGTAAAACCAAAGAAGCACGTAGTGCCTGTAAAGGCAAAGAAGTATCCCTCGGACCCCCCCAGCTGGTGAACGTGTAATGCAGGAGCCGGACGACACAGCACCTAAAACCTCCTGCATAGGTAGCGTTTAGTTAGGCAGGGCTCAAGTTCTAGCCTGGGATAGCAATGGGCAAAAAAAGTTTTCGGTGGCTGAGACCATACATAATTGTACGAGGTACTATCCGTGTCTTACCATGAACTGCTCCGGGCGGTTGAATTGATAAAATTTCTATAAATGGATTCACTACAGCAGAATTGGGGGGCTGGCCACCACTCTCAGCGCCTTGTATCATTAATCTAGTCTTTATGGGAGCCTGGCGCTACGCGAACAAACCGACAAAACAAAGGGCTCCTTTCAGGCCGAAAGTCGGCCCGATCGCAGCCTCTAAGCTCTCTGCCTCTTTTTGACAAGCAATCCTCCGCAATTTCACAAAAAACTTTAGAGTATGGTCTACGAAAAAAGATATATTTTTTTGCGCAAATATATCTTTTTTTTGCATAAATATTCGAGCTAACGGATGAGGGCCGCAGGCAAAATAAAATATATATTTCATGACAAAATCTTTCATTCTTTCGGCGAATAACGGGATTCGAACCCGTGTTTTCAGAGCCACAATCTGCAACTTTAACCCCTAAGTTATATCCGCCCCTATTTATAAATGAGATACTCGCTATCGGATTCGAACCGATATTCCATTAGAAACAGATTTTGAGTCTGCCGTGTTTGCCGTTCCACCAAGCGAGTCTTGGCTTTTATTAGGAATAGATCGAAAAT